AGTAATTGTTGTTCTGTAAGACCATAATGAAAGCGCAATTTTTGTTTTTCTTCTAAACGAATACGATATTGAGATTTTTTGCCGGGGCGCGATTGGTTTCTAAGATCGCTTACGGCTCTAGGCTTTTTACTAGTTAGCCCCGGTAAAGCCCCCAGACGACGGATCTTTTTGAAACGAGGTCCTCTGTAACGCGACATAAAGACTCCTTATTTTTTATGAAATTTCATAAACCAAAATTAAAACTAAACTAAAATATGATAAATTAAGCGCAATTTACTGAAGTATTACAAAGAATAATTAGAGGAATTGTATTATATATATATAAATAAAAAAAATTAAGGGTTCTTTTCTTGTTTTCTTGATTGATTTGTTTTACAGAGACCGAACTCCTCCAATCCAATTTTTATTCATAATTGGAAGTTCCTACGAGATAATAGAAATAGATCGGTGAACCTTGGAAAAAGGGGTCTTTCACTTTGATTTTACATTATCAATTATGTAAAAAAAATCAATCAAACAAATGGAGAAAGGCCGGCTATCGGAATCGAACCGATGACCATCGCATTACAAATGCGAGGCTCTAACCTCTGAGCTAAGCGGGCTCACATAACATAAATTGGACACGTATACTAATTTAGTAAACTGCTTAGATATTAACTGTTCATTCTTAGCTATTTCATAAGAAATATGATATATAGAAAAATTAAAATATAAAGAATAAGAATATAAAATTTCCAAACATATTGTATATCTGAATATTATATAACATACCTATTAATATAGCGATATTTAATTTATATCTATTTCTAAAATATATGTTTATCAATAATCAATATCTTAATTATCTTAATTAGAATTAAGCTAGTAAGATTTTTTTTACGATTCTATTTTACTTTTTTTTATTAAAATATCAAAAAAAAATATTTTATTACAATTAAATAATTTAGAATTTGATTTGAAGATAATTCTAAATTAACAGAATGATTAGTTATAGCCATTTTATTAGTTGTAGTTATGGCTATTAATTAAATTTAAAATTAATAATACTAAAATTTTCCTTTTCATTTTTTTTTTTTTTAGTTATGTTATAGAGGGTCTGCCCTAAGAAAAGGATAAGAATAAAAATGAAAGATAAAAGTGCAATCCAGATCATAATAAAAGATTCCTCCAGTTTCAGTCGGAAAGGTGAAAGCTAAGACGAAAAAAAAAAAAAAAGAATCGACCCTTCAAGTATTTAAAATTGCACGATAAAAATGATAGAAATAGGGGTATATTAATAAATATATTATAGTATAATATATATGTTATGCGGTATATATTGAATTTCTGATATAGAAATGATAGAATCATTTCTGATTGGACCAAATAAGGTCCCGATAGAGATGAAAGAAAATAGACAAGAAATCAAATAGTATAAAACACTTTTCAATATAAGAACGGGTATCTAATGAATTCAACGGTTCGAGCATAATATAAATGAAAGAAAAAAAGGGGGGGTCGGCATCATAATGTGATCCTAATCACAGCACAAAACAAAAAAGGGGATATGGCGAAATTGGTAGACGCTACGGACTTAATTGGATTGAGCCTTGGTATGGAAACCTACCAAGTGAAAACTTTCAAATTCAGAGAAACCCTGGAATTAAAAATGGGCAATCCTGAGCCAAATCCTGTTTTATGAAAACAAGCAAGGGTTTCATAAACCGAGAATAAAAGAGGGTAGGTGCAGAGACTCAATGGAAGCTGTTCTAACAAATGGAGTTGGCTGCATTGTGTTAGTAAAGGAATCCTTCCATCTAAACTTCAGAAAGGATGAAGGATAAACTTATAGACATACATGTAGTACTGAAATACTATCTCAAAATGATTAATGACGACCCGAATCTGTATTTTTTTATATTTATATGAAATATGAAAGAATTGTTGTGAATCGATTCAAAATTGAAAAAAGAATCGACTATTCATTGATCAAATCATTCACTCCATCATAGTCTGATAGATCTTTTTAAGAATTCATTAATCGGACGAGAATAAAGATAGAGTCCCATTATACATGTCAATACCGACAACAATGAAATTTATAGTAAGAGGAAAATCCGTCGACTTTAGAAATCGTGAGGGTTCAAGTCCCTCTATCCCCAAAACGACCCGGTTGACTCCCTAATTATTTATTTTATCGTTTTGTTAGGGATTCAAAATTCGTTATGTTTCTCATTCATTCTCATTCTACTCTTTCACAAACGTATCTGAGCGTAAATTTTTTTCTTATCACAAGCCTTGTGTGTGAGATATATGATACACGTACAAATGAACAGCGTTGAGCAAGGAATCCCCATTCAAAAATTTGAATAATTAACAGTACATACCATTACTTGTACTGAAACTTAGAAAAAAAATTTTTAAAGATCTAAGAAATCCTATCAGGGACTGTATATTACTTTGTAATACTTTTTTCGTTTTTGTAATTGACATAGATCCAAGTCCTATATTAAAATAAAAT